CGAATGTAATTTCCATTACGGATGGACAAATATTTTTATCCGCCGATCTATTCAACGCTGGAATACGACCCGCTATTAATGTGGGTATTTCTGTTTCTAGAGTAGGATCCGCAGCTCAAATTAAAGCTATGAAACAAGTAGCCGGCAAATCAAAATTGGAACTAGCTCAATTCGCGGAATTAGAAGCCTTTGCACAATTTGCTTCTGATCTCGATAAAGCTACTCAGAATCAATTGGCAAGAGGTCAACGATTACGCGAATTACTCAAACAATCCCAAGCAGACCCTCTTCCGGTGGAAGAACAGGTAGTTACTATTTATACCGGAGCGAATGGCTATCTTGATCCGTTAGAAGTCGGACAGGTAAAAAAATTTCTCGTTCAATTACGTACCTACTTAAAAAAGAATAAACCTCAATTCCAAGAAATTATATCTTCTACCAAAACACTCACCGAGCAAGCGGAAGCTCTTTTGAAGGAAGTTATTCCAGAACAGATCGAACAGTTTCTACTTCAGGAACAAACATAAATTCATCACTATTATTCTTAAAGAATAATAATTGAGAAATAGTTCTGATTTGAATCATTAAAAATGGGTTTCTTGGTATAGCCATAAAAAAAAAAGAGATGTAAATAAATTGCGTCCAATAGGATTTGAACCTATACCAAAGGTTTAGAAGACCTCTGTCCTATCCATTAGACAATGGACGCTTTTCATTCCTAATTTTCAAATTATTTCTCTAGGATAAAATTTTATTACGATTACAAGGAAAATCCTTTAGGGAATAAAAAAAATAAGGATGCATACCAAACATAATAAGGAAAGGAATGTAGTAAGTATTGTATGTATTAAGCGGGTAGCGGGAATCGAACCCGCATCGTTAGCTTGGAAGGCTAGGGGTTATAGTCGACGTTTGTTGATTATTTTTAACGTCTCTAATTCAAAACCGAACATGAATTTTTGCTTTCATTCGGCTCCTTTATGGAAAATCGATGTATTCCCAGTCCCAGAGAAAAAATGATATCCATAACATCTATGTCAGCTTTTCTGTCTGAATGCATCCAAAGCTACTCGCTTTCTAGATGATCCCTCTAGACGAGGGGGATCATATAAAATCCAAATCCGTTTAGTCTAGTTACTTCGTTCCCTATTTCTACTCAACTCACAGGATCCTGAGGAAAAGAATTTGGTTTCCACCGAGCTGAAACAATACGCCGATGGTTTTAGTAAACCAAAAACATCATTTTCTAGCTATGGGCTTCAATCTCTCCTTATACAACACAAAAAAATTGAAGATCTAGTTACGATTGGAAATAAACTTTTGTATCTTCATCCATGGATCCTTTACTCATACTCATTCAATTGGAAGAGTTGATCCAATTCAAAAAAATTATGCTTCGCGATCTCATAATCCAATTTTGTCTTTATTAAATTTCTAATTGACTTTTGGATACAAATCGTAAGAAGTTATATTCTTCCTCAAATATGCCATTGAGAGGTAAAGGATTAAACCTTTTTAAGAAATAAAGTTTTTTTGTCGGAAACTGAAAGACCCCTTAACTATTTAAGGGGTTAATAGAACGAATCACACTTTTACCACTAAACTATACCCGCTACAATTTCATTATTGTATATGAATGGAGCCTTTGTCGAATAAAGGAGATGAACCTCAAACCAAGATAGCATCAGAATTATGAAAATTATAGCGTTAACATCTATTTCACCCCGCTAGAAACTTAAATTAAAGAAAAAAAAGGCAAGGCGAAGAACAAAAAAAGACTTATTTAATTATAAATATGAAATTCTAAATAAATATAAAATATATGTGTTTAATATTTGAATTTATTGTTTATTTAATATATGTATAATGTATGATATGTGTCTGTATATGTTTTTTTATTCTAGTTTTTTTACAGTTAAAGTAAATAAATTTAGTAAAATAATAACAAATCTTAATTCTTAAAATAATAAGAATAAGAAATGACACTTCCATCATAGAATGAGAATGGAAATTGCCCGGCCAGTACTTAAGCGGGCCGGGGTTTTTTCGTACAAAATAAAAAAACTTAAGGTAGTCTTTCTATTGGTGATATCTGTTTCAAATCATTATATAAATTGAATTGTTGATCTGATCAAAATTTTTTATATCGTATAATATCATATATTTATATATATATATATTGAATTGATTGTTTTTTATATTTTTCTATTCTAAGTGGTTTTTGATCAATCTTTACTTCAACTTTACCTGTTATATCACATAAAAAATTTTCAATTTTGAGTTGGGAGAGATGGCTGAGTGGACTAAAGCGGCGGATTGCTAATCTGTTGTACGATTTTTATTTGTACCGAGGGTTCGAATCCCTCTCTCTCCGCTATCCCTCATCACTGGATCCCTTGATTAAAATAGTTAATGGAATTAAAATAGTTAATGGAATTAAAATAGTTAATGGAATAAAGAATTTCTAAAAAAAGCAAAGCTAAAAATGTCTTATGTTTATTCTTCACGTCCAGGATTGCGTCCTGGATCATTAGATAAGAATCCGAAGATGAAGAGAGAAACAAAGAATATCACTACTGTATAAACGAAGAGTTTGAGAGTAAGCATTACAAAATCTCCAAGATCATTTTTTTAGGGGAATAGATTACCTATTTTTTTCGTACCGCATATGCTATAATGAAGTGTGTGTGTTTTTTTTTTTTTTTTTCAAAAAATCATGAATTTAGGAGAATATTGAAGATTTCATCGAAAACTTACAGCAGCTTGCCAAACAAAGGCTAAGAGAAAAAAGAATAGAGGTATGATAGGCATAATGTCTATGAGTGGATTGAAAAAAGCATAAGCCTCGGGCAATTTGGCGAAGAAAAAACTACTCGAACTCAAATAAGGGATAGAATTAAGACAGATACAGATTAAACTAAAGATATTAAGCATAACAAAAATTTCGTTCTTGTAGATTATAGAATTTAATTTTGATTGAGTCATTTTTATAATATAAGGTAAAAATGAAAAAGGCAGGCCAAAAAATCCTTCTTTGAACTATCCCAAATCAAAAACCCCTTTCAATTCTCAAACGAGAATACAAAGAATTATACTTTCATACAATATCTTAATTGAATTCCATGTAATGATCAATGAATTTTTTGATTCTATCTCTCCATGTATAGAAACCTAGCAACAATATATTACATACTAGAATTGACGAATAACCAATACTAATATAATATTAGTATTTATTAGTGTTGAATAGAAATTTAAATGGGGCGTGGCCAAGCGGTAAGGCAACGGGTTTTGGTCCCGTTACTCGGAGGTTCGAATCCTTCCGTCCCAGACCCTTTCTGCTATAAAGGGCAGATTTGATCACATTGTTTCCAATATTAAACAGAAAATTGTTAAAGAGAACAATCTTTCGTTCTGAATTCTAAGAATGATTTTAAATTTTTTTTTTCTTACAAACAGAATCAAGTGTCAAATGCAGTTGGAAATAAAGATCTTTATTTTTTAACTTAATTTTTATGATATAAATCTTTGCTTTGGTATTCGAAGAAGTGCGATAAATCTATATATTATCGATAAACTTTCCAACCTTCGTGGGTCATTGGAATAGTTTATTTGATTAAAAACAGATTTTATTCTGGAATTGGGAATTCATTAGAGCCCCTTTCTTTGAGGTTTTTAATTTATTTGTTCAAGAAAAAAAGGATCCTTCATGATTGATCGTCCCGAACAATCTATTGAAAATTTCAATAAATCTTAAGCAAACTAAACTCATTTATTCTTTTTTTTTTATGTATTGTATTTCATTCTATTAATATGATATGGGGTTAAAAAAGGGATCCTTCCGGAGTAAGACTTTTCCGGAAAGTAAGGAAAGGAAAATAATATTATATATTTAATATTATTATTATATATTTAATATTATATATTTAATATTATATATTTAATATAGAGACTCTTTATAGATATAATATAAAATCAAAACTATACGGCGGGCCATATCATAATATATAATAATATATACATATATCAGTTGATCCAATGACTATTCATGATTTCATATTGAATCAATTCCATATCAGTTTGAAATTAAATAAGAGAAATGTTATGGTAAAACTTCGTTTGAAACGATGTGGTAGAAAGCAACGTGCGACTTGAAGGACATGATTGACTGTGGATTCTTACATCCGCCATTTTCTATAAGAATGAAGATGCTCTTGGCTCGACATAGTTTGTTCTTTTTACTAGGAACCTAATTTGTGTTGGGTTCTAATCTAAATAAAAAGTACATGATGAAGCTCGAGCAGTAAAGTATTGAGATTCATTTATCGGGGGGAAGAATCTAGGGTTAGTGACAATAAAAATAAATAAGTTGAACCAACTTTGTAAATATATCCTCTATAATATAAATTGATAATATAAATTGATAAATTATATAAATTGAAAAGGGTTAAAATTTAAACAAGTTTAAAATAAAAAAGAAAATAAGTAATATTTGTCGGAATTCATAAAACTATTTCGATCAAAAGTGTATCACAATCACAAGGGAATCAATCTCTCTTATTTTTTTCTATAGAAAGAAATAAGAAAAAAAACAAAAGGTATGTTGCTGCCCTTTTGAAAGGAGTAAGGATCACCGAAGTAATGTCTAAACCCAATGATTTCACAAAACAAAGATAAAGGATTCCGGAACAAGGAAACACTATTTTCAATTGTCTCAACAATTGGATCAAAATGCGGAATAAAAATTGATTCGAGACAAACAAAAGAGGTTAGAGACGGCTCAATAAATATCTAAGGATTTCCTCAGAATTACCCAACTTGAGTTATGAGTACGAATGAGATCTTTTTAACTTTCGTAAGGAAAGAGAAAGAAAAAACCACTTTAATCATAGTCTAATTCATTATTTATTCATTATTTTATGGATATATTTGCCGTTATATACAGAAATTATAATCATTTTTTCTCGAGCCGTATGAGGATAAAACCTCCTATACGTTTCTAGGGGGGGCATTGTTTATCTACATCTATCCCGATGAGCCATCTATCGAATCGTTGCAATTGATGTTCGATCCCGAAGAGAAGGAAGAGATCTTCGGAAGGTAGGTTTTTACGATCCGATAAAGAATCAAACCTATTCAAATGTTCCCGCTATTCTATATTTCCTTGAAAATGGCGCTCAACCCACAGTAACTGTTCATGATATTTTAAGGAAGACAGAATTATTTAAAGAAGGAATATTGGGTTAATTGTTAATTTAATTAAATTAAAAAAATTAAATAAAAAAGAGAGGGTACTAGCATCTATCTTTGTATAATTATTTCTCCATAATTTGTTTGCTCTTTTTTTTGCTCACTTATTATTTTATTATTTATTTTTTATTGTGGGAATTTAATTTACCGACAAAGATAGGGTCAATTTCGGTTATTGTACCTCTTTTGATTGAATCAACTCGATATTTTTCTCTACCCTGCCTTTATTTATTTTTGCATTCAAATTGATTTTTTTACTTATATTGTGCCAATCCAACACAAGGCCTTAATTTGATTTATTTAGAATTTTTTTCTCAGCATTCTATTCATATTGACAATGATGTACCGAACAAATATAATTTGATCGTAGATAAATAAAATGGATCTGTTTATTCCTGCCTCATATTTATTTTTCCTTCGCTTTAGCCTTAGTCATAAGGATGTGTTTACTGAATTTACTGGTATACAAGACGTAAAAAAAAAAAATGGAATGGATCAAGAGAAAAATAGGTATAAGTTTTGATTATAGATATTAGATATATCTATTGAGAATTTATTATTTTTTAATTCAATCCTACCTAATTTTAGTGGATTGGTGTTTATAATTGATAAAAAAAATCTTTCTTTTAAATTTGATTTGTTGCTAGTTCAATCTTTTTATTTTGGCGGGATGGGATCAATTTTTTTTTTTGATCGTATCTACAATCCGGGTTGCTAACTCAACGGTAGAGTACTCGGCTTTTAAGTGCGACTATGATCTTTTACACATTTGGATGAAGCAACGAATTCGTCCAGACTATTGGACGAGTCTATATAAGACCACGACTGATCTTAAAAGGTAATGAAGGAAAAAACAGCATGTCGTAATAATTTTTTTATTAAAATTAAAATAGAACTTTTAATTAATCCTTAACTTAACTGTATATATATATATTTATTGATTTTTTTATTTTTGGAAGGAGACAAAATAAATTTACAGTTGGGTCTAGTGAATAAATGGATATCGTCTTTTAGCCCTAATTTTGGTAAAACAAAAAGCAACGAGCTTATATTCTTAAAATTGGAATAATTACCCGATCTAATTTGGATGTTAAAAATAGATTAGTGCCAGTGCAGAAAAAGGTTTTTATGCGAGTGAATCATTGATTATTTTTTATTTTTTTATGAAAAAAAATCCTAAACTATTCTCTTGGAGACGCATGTGTAGAAGAAACAGTATACTGATAAAGTAAAGAGAATATAATTTTTTCCAAAATCAAAAGAGCGATCGGGTTGCAAAAATAAAGGATTTTTTACCCTCTTGTAATTTTAACAAAGGATAAAACCTATTGTATAGAAAAGGAGAGGAAAAGGATCCTGTTGATTGGATTCTAGGTCTCCGGGGTCTATCTTTAATTTCTTAACTATATATACTGTAATTATATACCCTGTTCGGACCATATTGCACTATGTATCATTCACTATGTATCATTTGATAACCCAAGAAATGCCTCCTGTCTTGTGTCTCTGTTTCAAGTAGAAAAATGTAAATGGAAGAATTACAAGGGTATTTCAAAAAAGATAGATCTCCGCAACAACACTTCCTATATCCGCTTCTCTTGCAGGAGTCTATTTACACAGTTGCTCATGATGATAGTTTAAATGGTTCGATTTTTTACGAACCTATCGAATTTATTGGTTATGACAATAAATTTAGTTTAGTACTTGTAAAACGTTTAATTACTCGAATGTATCAACAGAATTTTTTTATTTATTTGGTTAATGATTCTAATCAAAATGGATTCGGTGGACACACCAATTATTTTGATTCTCATTTTTTTTATTCTCAAATGGTATCAGAGGGTTTTTCAGTCATTGTGGAAATTCCATTCTCGCTACGATTAGTATCTTCCCCCGAAGAAAAAGAAATACTAAAATCTCAGAATTTAGGATCTATTCATTCAATATTTCCTTTTTTAGAGGACAAATTATCTCATTTAAATAATGTTTCAGATATACTAATACCCCATCCTATCCATTTTGAAATTTTGGTTCAAATCCTTCAATGCTGGATTCAAGATGTTCCCTCTTTACATTTATTGCGATTCTTTCTACATAAATATCAGAATCTGAATAAAACTATTTATGTTTTTTCAAAAGAAAATAAAAGACTATTTTTGTTCCTGTACAATTCTTATGTATCTGAATGCGAATTTTTATTAGTTTTTTTTCATAAACAATCCTGTTATTTACGATCAACATCTTCTGGAG